ACCCGCCCCCGTGGATATCTTTGCTTCGGAACAAAGCAATTAGAATTAGGCTCGGTCAACTGGAATGTGTATTATCCATATGGGAGATCTTCCAATTGAGGAGATCCATCGACCTGAGACGAAGAGAAAGGTCTATCTATCTTCTTTAGTTATTCAATGAAACCAATGATTCATTATTGGAGCAGATAGCAACAACCATTTCAGCGGACATGCGTATTTTCCGATGTATTTACATGGTTTCATTAGTAGAAATTGTTTGATGTAGCGAGTAATAGGCTCTTTCGCAGTTCAAGAATTCTTGTTTAGGCAGTTCATATCATCCACACATAGTGATCTAAGATTTCAATTCTTCCATGGAGCTAAGGCCAAAAAGATGGAAGAAACAAGTGTTTCCACGACTCTACCATCCGGCCAATTCTGTTCCACTTAATCCCCTTTTCATGGGCACATATCTTTACGGCTAAGGGATGGGGAATCTTTCTCCTGTTACATGAATCAAATGTTTCATTTCATCCGGGAAAATCCATCTCTTTCTCAACAATGTCTTTGTCATTTGATCCAATAGCGTTCCGTTAGATAGGAACAGATTTGATAAATACTGATAACTCTCGGATAGAGTATTAGAACGGAAAGATCCATTAGATAATGAACTATTGGTTCTAAACCATCTCTGGCGATGAATCAACAATTCGAAGTGCTTTTCTTGCGTATTCTTGATGAACCAGCGTTTATATATAGATGTAGGAGGATTTGTTTGGGAAGCAATAAGCCCCTTTGACATCTCTTCATCTGCAAAGAATTCTCGACGTGAAAACACAGAGACAGAGGGCTGATCTTTGAATAGGGAAAAGAATGGATCCGCAGGGTCCCAAATGAATTGGCTTGGTCGAAAAAAGCCTTGTTCTTTGGAAGATCTATCTCGTGTCTGGTACTGCATAGTTCCACTCTGCAAGAACTCCGAATCATTCTCTTGAAGCTCATCCTCTTTATGATAAATGATCCATTTGCCCCGAAATGACCCAGTCCAATAGGGAAATCCCAATTCAGTGGGCCTTTTGATACAATCAAATAGATTGCCACAAAGGCGCCATATTCTAGGAGCCCAAACTATGTGATTGAATAAATCCTCCTCTATCTGTTGCGGATCGAGGGCCCCTTCCCCTTCTTCAAACTCCGATTCGTATTTTTCATATAGAAATCCCTGATCAACGATAGAACAAGATCCATTTTGCATCATATCTAACTGATTCCTTGGTTCGGACCGAAGAAGTAATGTCACTCGATTATTATCAAACTGACTGCAATATTTTTCTGTCCGTGAGGATCCCGCCAGAGCCAGAGCGCCTTCTACTTCTAATAGTAATAATAGTAATAGGCCATGAACTAGATCAGAATCATTCTCAACGAATCCATAAGAAGTGATCCAATTTTTTTCATCGTGTCTGGATGAAGACCAAAGATCTTGAGCGACCGATCCGGCAGAACAACTCAAAAGATAAAGAAGTATCGTGAATTTCTTCATGCTCGTTCCAAGTTCGAAGTACCATTTGTACAAATAAGAATCCCCTACCTTACATGATTTCTTCTTCATATAGATAGATATAGGATCTATGGGGCAATTACTTAGAAGTACATTTTGTGTAACAGCCTTTCCTATCTGATAGAAAAGGATCCCATGATCCTGAACCGATCTTATCTGGGATCGAAAATCCCAAGTTTTTCTATGAAGAGCTGATCTAATTGTATTAGTTTCTATAATGGATTTCTTCTGTGTAATACTAATTGATAGGGCCTCATTGATAAGTGCTACAAGATCTCGCGCATTGGAACCCATGGTTATGGACCCGAATCCGTTAGTATGGAACATCTTCTTTTCCAAGTGAAATCCCCTAGTATATGAAAGAATGAAAAAGTGCTTTCGTTGTTGTGGAAGAAGAAGCCTTCGTATCTTAATGCATGTATTGAATTTATTCGGAGCTATTAGAGCGGGATCCACTTTTTGGGGAATATGAGTCGAAGCAATAACAAGAATCTTTCCAGTGGAACATCTTTCACAATCCCTGGAGAGATAGTTCTCTAATAGACCGAGGGATAAGTAATTCGACTCATTCACATGCAGATCATGAATGTTTGGAATCCATATTATGCAAGGAGACATTGCTTTTGCTAATTCGAATTGAAGGGTTATATCAAATCGGTCTATTTTCGGCGTCATATACATAGTTAGCACATTCGTCATAGTTAGCAGCTCCGTATCAATATCAAGGTCATCATCACTATCATCAATATCGTCACTATCATCAATATCGATATCATCAAGAAGATAACCTTTAGGCTTGTCATCCAGGAACTTGTTCGGAAATACCGTAATGAAAGGAACATAGGAGTTTGTCGCTAGGTATTTGACCAAACAGGATCGTCCAGTTCCTATAGAACCTATCACTAAAAGACCTCTAGAAGGGGATAGGGCTAAGCGGAGCGAAAAGGGTTTTCCATGAGG